TTTTCAAAATTTATTACAAATATTAACAATATCTCGATTCGTCCTTCCAATATGAATACTATCGCCGGAGTTTTATGAAAAAAGGAAAAAGCCCCTTATCGGATTTGAACCGATGACTTACGCCTTACCATGGCGTTACTCTACCGCTGAGTTAAAAGGGCCCCCTTTGATTCAATTCCTAAATAAGGAACTAGCCGCTATGAGTCTAGTACATATATTTCTTACTGCATATACTTATTATGAGATTAGAATCTATGAACATAGATATATTTTATCTGCATAGTGACTCATTAAGGAACAAAAAATTTGATTTCCCCAGTGAGTATAGCATAAGTAAAATGGTTTATTGATATTGGATTTGATAAATATCAATGCAATGAATTATTTCAAAACGGATTCTAATGGAATTGATTCTCATCATAACAAAATCGAGACATGCGCCCACCAATTCAATATAGATCCAAGATATTTCATTGAATCATTGATAAATGGATTCAATTTGTCCCCAAATTCTTATTGAAAAACCATTTTCAATAACTTGTTGATCCCTATCTCTCTTCCCAGATTTCCGGATTGATTATTTGAATTTCCTTTGTTTGAATTTTCCGATTTTTTAGTGTGAATGTCTACCGAATCTTAACAATGAATGAAAATGAAAGAAATGAAGTTTAACCTTAACCCCCTCTCCTTTTCCGGCAAACCAATCATTTCCTGAAAGGATTCTATCCTTCGTATTATTTATTTTTCTATTTAGAATTATAGAGTTTCGATCTGATCGAGTCATATCGTTCCATATATATTGACAATTTCAAAAAAACCGTTCATACTATGAACATAGTAGAATGGCGATCGGGCAAGTATGCCCCCATCGTCTAGTGGTTCAGGACATCTCTCTTTCAAGGAGGCAGCGGGGATTCGAATTCCCCTGGGGGTAGGGTACTACGAAAGGAAGTTGATCATAGATTATCAATAAAGACTGAAATTGATTCTTCCTGGGTCGATGCCCGAGCGGTTAATGGGGACGGACTGTAAATTCGTTGGCAATATGTCTACGCTGGTTCAAATCCAGCTCGGCCCAATAATTCGTCGATCCGCCATGAAATGATATAACCTTTTGTTGTTCTCCGGAAATGCCCGATGGATGCGCTGGAAGAAAAAAAATCTGATACATAACATAATTACCGCTATTTCTTTTTTTAAGCATTAAGCATTTTTTCCACAAATCAAATTCGGATCTTGCTAATGAGATAGATTTCTATAAGAATCCGGAAGTATAAAGTCTAAGGAAAGGGGTAAAGTAAATAAAAAAAAGACTCTTTCATTGAAAGATTTTTATTTTCAATCAATCGATTGGGTAATAATGAAAAGATTAATAGTAATCCGTGTCGATTTCGCTAAAGTGCATATCCATGCAGATATCAATATATCAGTCCCGCCTATGTCAGTTACAACACAACGGTTCTACTATAAAATGGAAATCGTAAGAATAAGAATATGTATGCTGTACACTTTTTTCCTGGGATTGTAGTTCAATTGGTCAGAGCACCGCCCTGTCAAGGCGGAAGCTTCGGGTTCGAGCCCCGTCAGTCCCGATGGATACAAATCCACGAAAAAACCAAAAATACATCAATTCGTCTCTCCATTTTCTGTGAAAGGAATAAAAATAACAGAATTTCATTCCTAACAGGGATCCCTCGGTTTTTTTATTTCTTTTTTTTAGTTTAAGGCAAGGGTTCCGCCGAAGAAAGAACAATCTCTTAAAAAAAAAAAAATAACAAAAAAAATTCAATATCAACAATATCAATATAATATTCTATTATATAAATAGAATTATATAAAATAATAATAAATCAAAGAATTATTGATTGGATTAGGAATCCAATTTTGTTTGAATTTGGTATGGATAAAAGATCTTCCTATGTTATACTATTCAATTCTCGACAATGAATCAATTTTATAGCTCAGATATTGTTATTCATGATATTGATCCGATTTGATTGATATCATCGAGATATAATTTATCCCATTGAATTTACCGACAAAAGATTTATCATCTCTATGGGATTAAATCCCGAGTTATTGCGAATTAAAGAGAAATGAAACGATGAGATTATGGAAGTCAATATTCTCGCATTTATTGCTACTGCACTGTTCATTCTAGTTCCTACTGCCTTTTTGCTTATAATTTACGTAAAAACTGTAAGTCAAAGTGATTAATTTGACTTCTTAGTTTTTATCAATGGAATGTGATTGAAGAAATAAAAAAGATTTCAATTTCGCGTCTTAGTTTTAAATGAAATGATCGGACTGGAATCGGCAATATTCTATGAAATCAGATAGTTCTGGTAGAAAGAAATAGATTTTTTTCTTTCTACCAGAACTATCTTTTCTATTTTTCTTATTTTATTGTAATGTATAAAGTTTGACTCTATAAAGATAGAGGTTTAATATATATAGAATATCAATCACATATATGTAATATAGTGTCCCAATTTTTTTTTTCTTTGTTTCATGTATTTGATTTGTATTGGTTTCAATCAATCTGAAATAATCAAGAGGCAACTCTTATTCTATTTTTCCGATTCGAATTTCTCGATTTCTTATTATTCTCAAGACCAATCTCGGTATCATATAAAAAAAAAAAAAGAATCATTTTTAATAAAGAATTCATTAATATAATAAATAATAAAACACAAAGCATGTAATGTGTGACTCGCCTAAGGTAACCGACAATATGTTATTCTATTTAATATCTCGTTAGACAATCACTATGCTTATCTTGTTTCCCATAGAAAGTGCGGATCCGCTAATAACAGAACTTTTTTCTTTGAAAAATAAATAAAAAAAGTTCCAAAGTTCCTCATTGTCCATATAGAGTAAGAGTCAATTCGTCGAAATAGAAAAATTTTAGGAAAAATTCGGTTGGAATAAATTTCTTATTATTTGTATTCCTTTGACTTCAAAATACGAACATAGGAATAATTGAAATATTTGTTTGATTGAAAGAGTATTTTATATATATTAATATATTATCCATACAATACATTACTCCACTAGAATAAAATAGAATTCCGATTCGAAATGGAATTAAAGGATTAATGAAATTCAAAAAATTGCAGAACCATCTAATCGATAAAACAATTGATACGGTTTGAGTTTGATCCCTCAACCCAAATAGTAGTAATACCTTTAAAGTCCACTTCTTCCCCATACTACGAGTGAAAGGGAAAATGTAAAGACTACCATTAAAGCAGCCCAAGCGAGACTTACTATATCCATGTGAATTATGTCCCCTATCTCTATCAATATGAAGGAATTATTTCATTATTGTTCACTAATAACAGTGGAATCGCTGGCATAGAGTCAAACAAAAAGGAATTCTGGCCTAACACTATTGACGAAAGAATCCAAGAAATCCAATTATAACATGTAATAAGTTCCTTATATGATTTCTAGTATAATCGGAAAACATTAAACACAAACAAAATATCCGGAGACATCCTTGGGCGTATTAAGGAAATGAATGTTACTAGCAGGTCGAAATAAGATAAGAAAACCTATGCTTTATTTTGTTACCCCCCCCCCACCCCATTTCATTAAGTAAAAAAAAAAAAGAAATATATATTAGAATATAATATATAAAATTATATATAATGAATATAATATATATATAATATAAATAAAGAATCAAGATGGATCACTATCCAATACATACTCCTATCTCCCATTTGATCTAATCCTTACCGTCTCCTGATCGTCTCTGTAAAACAAATCGGAAGACAACCTATTAAACTCTTTGACTATAGTATAGGGTTTACCGAAAAGAAAGAATTTTTGACTTTTTTGTTTGTATTTATTTTCTATTAAATTATTAATTATTATTATATATATTATATAGATATATCTTTCAATTCTAAATTGATATATTTTAGAAATAGATAAATAGAAAATCTATTCCATTTTGAAATTTCTATTTTTAGTTTTATTCATATTTATTATAAAGAAATATTATAAAGAAAGTGGAACAGGCGGCACCCAGATTTGAACTGGGGAAAAAAGGATTTGCAGTCCCCCGCCTTACCGCTCGGCCATGCCGCCAAAACGATACAAAAGAAATATATGAGAATATCTCCATCCCCCAAAAGGGGGTTCTAAACTGAACTTCTTTTTTTTTATTTGTTTGTATCTTAATCTTAAATTCTGTTTTCCTTAATCTCATTCTTAAAAGAGATCCTTTCCTTTTTTCTATTGAAAAAAACAAACTTTGACTTTGAGTCACAAAAGTGAAAATTCATCACAAATCGGAACCGTTAACAATTAACGGTTAATTCATGAACGATTCTTGGATTTTTTGAATCTAAAATGAATTGTTTTTTCCTAGATAAATAAGAAAATCCAAATTGATACATAACTAATCCGTATTGATTTTTTTTTCAATAAAAAAATCCTTCTCCATTTCCATTATAACACCAATTATCAGTATATGTAAACCCTAGAATATAAATTGTAACCCGATATTATCTAATCGGGTATCTTATCCATATATAATGCTTATATGGAATTTTCGGGAAATTATCGTGCTTCAATTTTGAAATTTTTCATTAAATAGATTGAGTAGAAAATCGAAATTTAACACGATATGTGCTGTCCCGAACGAATCGGGCTCCAATACAATAAAGGAAGAGACATATATAGATAGGATAGATAGCTATATCTAGAGTTATATCTGCGCATGTTTAATAAATACAAGCCAAGCCTTCCCTTCCTTATTACGTTACACACTTCAATTGTATTCTACAAATTCTACTAAAAAAAAGAATCTCTCTTTTCGGAGAATTCTTTTTTGAACAATTGAATCCGTGAATTAAGTGCTAAAAGAATCAATTCTATATTATTTCTGATTATTAGGTCTTTATCTCATCGAACGGATCAAATCCCGAATTCATTTCTTTTTTTTGGTATCCAATCGAGTTGGAATATGTAATATCATAATAATGATA